GTGATTTCACTATATTTTTGACCAGGAACAGGACCTATCACAAGAATATTTTTCTTAGTGGGGCGGTAGTTCTGAAAAGACAGATTGCCTATCTTTTCTTTCATCTCGGGCGAAATACGATCAGGAGGGGCTAACTCAAACCCCTCCGGTAAAATAAGAACAGCACCCACATTCAAAGCCCCTTTCTTACCATTAGCAAGAACTTGTTTCAGTTGCATATCATAAGGAATTCTAACAACCGCTTCAAATACAGTATCAGGAAGTACCGCTTGTGGAACCTCAATATCCACGGGTTTATTAGCTAAATGGCAATTGGCACATACAATACGCCCAGTTGCTTCTCGTGGATTTTCATACCCCTGCTGCGCAAAAATGGGATATGCATTTGAAATGGATGCCCCGGTTATTATATAGATCATGAGCGATACGGAAATGGATCGAGTAATCTCCTTCTTTATCCAAGAAAAAGTATTTCTAGTTTGCATGGTCCAATCATTGATCCCGAAAATTTCTACAATAAAATTTGGTAGGTCACTAGTATAGTTCCCTATCCACGATTCTGCTATTTACTTTTACTGAAAACTGAAAAAAAATTACTGAAATAGAGGAGGCTCCTGATGGGTAGAGAGAGTAAAGTAAGTACGACTTTGCATGCTTTGCTTATATAGAAAGTAAGGAAAGATTATACTTGAATACGCGAATCATTTTTCAGTCATTCATTGAATGATAAATAACTACAAGTGACGGAGATACACGATTTAAATAACGAAAGATCCAATATTTAAAAATTGTATCTAGAATGACTGGAAATGTAGAAACAAGACCAGATATAATTTGATCATTATGAGCAAATCCAAAATCTTTGTAGATATAGCCAATCATTAGTTCCCAACCGTGGGGCGAATGGAATCCGATACATAAATCTGTTAATAAAAGAATAGAAAAAGCTTTTATTGTGTCGCTTAAATTATATAGGAATTCTTGAACCCAAGAGTTAAGAATAAGAAGTTCTTCATTCCCCAAAATAGAATAACCACTTAGAATAACGAAACAGATTAGATTTGTCGAGAAGTGCAAAATCGTATGGATACGATCCTCATTGTGCATCTTGATCAATTGGATCGTTTCTTTGTGGATTCCTATACGTAGTTTTTGTAGATGTGTTTCCGGGTATTCTTTTATCATTTCGTCCAACAGGAAGAGTTCCTCTACTTCTATGAATTGTTCTAGAATACTCTTTTCTTGAATATCATTCAAAAAGGTTTCGGATTGCCTAGCATTCCACCAATTAGTAATCCAAGATTTCAGACTTTTATTAAATGAGAGAGAGATCCACCAGGGCAAAAATACTATAGATGCAAGATATAGAAGGGGAGTGAATGCTTTCTTTTTTGCCATTTTTTCATCTGTGAATTGTTAATGAACCCACCTCATTCGTTGACTTTATGTGATCTAATCTTTCTATCAAGCATGCCTTTCATTATATTATTTCATTATATTATAAGGTAGGGGCCCATGAATCTAGTCTCTGTTTTTTTTTTTTGATTCAGTGCTTAGTCCTTGAATCTAAAAAGAATACAGAAATAGAAAAAAAGAATCCATTTTGAATTCGAATGTTCGAATGAAATATCTATATTATTGTTATATTGATATTGTTATTGTTTCCAGATATCTCAATTGATCAAATTCGAAGCAATTGCCCTCTTTTGATAACTGCCCGAAAGAACCGCTTCAAATAATAAAGATTGTTCTATTCAGATTTTGAGGCGAAGGAGCGCCCTGGCTATATTCTGTATCTAACGTATCAACTCAAAATATTGAAACTAAAAAGCGAAAATCCTTATTTCGAAATACTTTGATATATGAGACAAATCCATTATTTCGATTTCTTGCTTGTTTTGTTACCGAATTAAATTGAGTGGTTTTACAGACGCATAAAAAAAAAACAATTTTTGTGGACAAAAAAACTTTTTTTTTTATGTTATGACTCTTCCGTATACGTCTGCTTTGGTTCGAATGGGCATTCTGAAGAAACTTCAGTTTAGTTCTGCTATAGAAAAAAGAGGATTCTTGGCTTGAGTTTTTTCCTCCTGGCGAGAAAGCATTTATTCTCTGCAATTCATTTCAAAAGACTTCAATCGGTACACGCAAAAAATAGGCCAATTCAGCAGCTTTTTGCTCAATTTCTCGCGGAGTTAAATTCTCATCAGTACGAGTCAAGGGAATGGCCCCCTGGCCTCTGATTTCCATATAAAGGACACGACGAGCATAAATACCCTCTTTAACTTCTATTCTGATGGACTGAATATCTTTCATAAGGAATCGTAGAAAAATGCGACGATTTTTTCCAGGAAAACCCCAACGAAAAATACATACTATTCCCTCTTGTCTATCGAATCGATCATAACCACTCCCTACATTCCAAAAAATCGTGCACCACAAATAGGAACTAATAAAGAGGCCTGCGATCCCATAGAAAGACATTACGATTCCTTGTGGAAAAAAAACTATTTGCTGAGACGGAAATAAAGATATCAAATTCCTACCAAGATAACTAGAAGTTCCAACTAATAAAAACCCTAATGAACCAAAAAAAAGGATAAAGGCCCAGCAGAAATTGCTTGTTTTTCGAGATCCCACTATAAATTCTATCCATATAGATTCTGATCGCCAACTCATACATACTAGATCCAGTTGCATTTTATTGGAATTGAGAGAATAACCAAAATTTACTTTTTTTTGTTTCCGAAGTAACTCTCATCAACTAGTACTATTTTGATATTTTGATATGAACTTTTAGAAGGAATTCATCAAATTGCTTAGATCTAAAATCATCCCCTTTTATATGATCCCCTATACAGATCTACTAGATATATAGACTTTAATTTCATACATCCGTTCGGTACTTGCTATAATTCATTTAACCCTATATCATGTTTACGTATGCATAAGAGGTTTCATTTATGTTCGGTTCGGGGAAGCCGGATGTTATACAATATTCTACTAAATAGGTATCCGTGCCATCTAAGTCTTGAAAAAAAAAATAGATAAGATTTGGTCTTGGCCCCATCCAATCTAAAAAATCTTAGTTTTTTGAACATACAAAGATAAAGAAGCAATTGCAATTGCCGGAAATACTAGGCCTACTAAAGGCACAAAAATAGAGGGAAAGTTGCTGAAAGTTGTCATAAAATGGGTACCTCAATTTAATATTTGTACCTGTTATATTGTTAGTTAGAAATATATCTTATAATGATTATATTATAATTCGTATATTATACTAAATATATCTAAATACTAAGTATTTCTAAGCGAGTCTAGATATCTAATAAGTGCAAGGAATGTAGGGTTAAATAAAAGGACTTGCCCATCTTTCTAAATCAAATAAAATAGGTGTATGATAAGATAATCCACTTTCTTTATTATCTTACTTTATTCTTACTTTTCTTATTATTCTATTGTTCTTGTCTTCTAATTTTAATTAATTTTAATTTCGAATTTTTGAATTTAATAAATAAAAAGTTTATTACAAATTGTCGAAAGATTCGATTCGTTAGAATCCGACCCAAGAACAGGGATTTTTAGTAAAAATCGAATTCTCGGGAGATATAGAAAGATGCAAAACTCTATATTTATATTATATTTTTTCTATATTTGAATTATATATACATATGCAAGCAATGGAGGAAGATAAAATTCGTTTTATTTGTCTCGCCAAATTCGAATTTCATTTCACAGAAGGAAAAATTCACTTTTTATCTTGTCGATAGAGGTTTACTCATTAGTAATATCGGATAATAATAATTATCCACATAATTCGTTTTTCGACAATTCCATTTTATGTCACAAAGTCAAAGCCCGCGTAATGGGCTTTGACTTTGATTCTGATAAACTAACTAACTGCCTTTTCACTACAAAGAAAATAATTTAACTTAAGACTCTACTTGATTGAATTTTGGAAAAAAACCGTGGAGCTGAACTAACTCACTCAGAACACCTTTTAAAGGATTACGTGGTACGATTGGATCGAATAAACCCTTATGGAATAAATATTCAGCCGCCTGTGAACCTTCAGGTATTGTTTTATTCAATGTTTGCTCAATTACTCTTTTACCCGCAAATGCAATATAGGCATTGGGTTCAGCAATAATGATATCCCCCAACATACCAAAACTCGCGGTCACTCCACCAGTAGTAGGAGATGTAAGAATTGATACATAAAATAACTTTTTATTTGATTGATAATCATATAAAGCGGAAGATATTTTAGCCATTTGCATCAAGCTCAAACTTCCTTCTTGCATGCGTGCTCCTCCGGAAGCACACACTAGAATAAGAGGTAAAAAATTATTGGTAGCATATTCGATCAAACGGGTGATTTTCTCGCCTACTACGGATCCCATACTACCCCCCATAAACTGAAAATCCATAACCCCGATTGCTATAGGAATACCGTTTAGTTGACCCGTGCCTGTTTGAATAGCCTCAGTTAATCCTGTCTTTCTTTGATAAAAATCAATACGATCTTTATAAAGCTCTTCTTCAGACTGAAATTCAATGGGATCCAGAGAGATCATGTCTTCATCCATAGGACCCCAAGTGCCTGGATCAATCGAAAGTTCGATTCTATCTGAACTACTCATTTTCAAATGATATCCACATTGTTCACAAATATTCATTTTTGACTTAAGCAATTTCTTATAATTTAATCCATAACAATTTTCACATTGAACCCACAAATGCTTGTATAGATCCAGATCATTAGAACTTTCTTTTAGAGTTAAATCATTACCATTTTCTCGAGTTATTATATCGAAATTCTTGCCTTCACTACTCTTTCCACCTTCGCTACAAATGTAATTATAAATATAACTATCGTTGGAATTGTCACTACCACTAAAAATGGAACTATCAATACAGATTTGAGAACGAAGATAAGAGTCAATACAACTATTAATGTGATTATTCCAACTATAGTTAGTATCATACAAGTTAAAATC